AACCTTATACCAAAACAACATTATATATATATAGTTTATATAGTTATATACGGATATCAAAAATTGTCTTTGTCTATAGGAATACATATTTCGTTATATATCAAAGCAAGATATACAAATTTTTAATAGATCAATAGATAGATTTTATGAAATTAAAAAAAAATCCTGCGATTGAATTATTTGAATTATATTATTTTATTGGTTAAATCCATTTATCGCTTCATTCGCGAGGAGCCGTATGAGATGAAAATCTCATGTACGGTTCTGTAATAGAGATGGAATTGAGAAACAACCATCAACTATAACCCCCAAAGAACCAGATTCCGTAAACAACATAGAGGAAGAATGAAAGGAATATCCTATCGAGGTAATCGTATTTGCTTCGGAAGATATGCTCTTCAGGCACTTGAGCCCGCTTGGATCACATCTAGACAAATAGAAGCGGGGAGGAGGGCAATATCACGAAATGTCCGCCGGGGTGGACAAATATGGGTACGAATATTTCCAGACAAATCTGTTACAGTAAGACCCACCGAAACGCGTATGGGTTCGGGAAAAGGATCTCCCGAATATTGGGTAGCTGTCGTTAAACCCGGGAAAATACTTTATGAAATGGGTGGAGTCGCAGAAAATATAGCCAGAAAGGCTATTTCAATAGCAGCATCCAAAATGCCTATACGAACTCAATTCATTATTTCAGGACAATGATTAGAACCAAAGGAAAGAGGTCTTTAGTTAGGATGAAAACAAAAAAGATTGCAATTGTGGGTTTCTTTTTTTTGAACACAGAATATTTTTTTTATTTCAACCTTTGGACTGAAAGATAAAAAAATGATATGATTCAACCTCAAACTTATTTAAATGTAGCCGATAATAGCGGAGCCCGCGAATTAATGTGTATTCGAATCATAGGAGCTAGTAATAGACGATATGCTTATATTGGTGATATTGTCGTTGCTGTAATCAAAGAAGCAGTACCAAATACGCCTTTAGAAAGATCAGAAGTGATCAGAGCTGTAATTGTACGTACTTGTAAAGAACTTAAACGTAGCAATGGTATAATAATACAGTATGATGATAATGCTGCGGTTGTCATTGATCAAGAAGGAAATCCAAAAGGAACTCGAATTTTTTGCGCAATCGCCCGGGAATTGAGACAATTAAATTTCACAAAAATAGTTTCATTAGCACCTGAGGTATTATAACACAAGACCATGATATATAGTATAGTATTTATGAATGAAATAGATTAATTAATTGATTATATGTCACACATATACCTTTTGTAGTGTATAGTATTATATATAGGATTCTTATATTTAATATTCGAAATTTTATTGAATCCAAAAATCAAAAATAGAAAAAAAAAAGGAGCATGTTGATTATATCAAAAGTAAGGTGCAACGATCATTTTCGTTTATCATGGGTAAGGACACTATCGCTGACATAATAACCTCTATACGCAATGCCGACATGAATAGAAAAAGAACAGTTCAAATACCTTTTACTAACATCACCGAAAACACTGTGAAAATACTTTTACGAGAGGGTTTTGTTGAAAACGTCAGAAAACATCGGGAAAACAACAAATATTTTTTAGTATTAACTCTACCGTATAGAAGAAATAGGAAAGGATCATATAAAACTTTTTTAAATTTAAAACGGATCAGTACACCTGGTCTACGAATCTATTCGAATTATCAACGAATTCCTAGAATTTTAGGAGGGATGGGGGTTGTAATTCTTTCTACTTCTAGAGGTATAATGACAGATCGAGAAGCTCGATTAGAAAGAATCGGCGGCGAAGTTTTATGTTATATATGGTAATCTTTCTGATATCCGAATTATATGAGAAACTTCTATGCATTTTTTGTGAAAAAAACGAGAGAGAAAAAACATAGATTTCTAATATTACTCCTCATACAGTAGTGAATGCATGAAGAGATTTTAACTGGAATAGGAATAAAAGAAAGAAAAAGGATTCATGAGGATTTAATTACTGAATCACTGCACTTCTCAAGGGTATGTTCCCGGTTCTCTTTAGAAAACGAAAATTGGATTCGAGGCTATGTTTCCGAAAGGATTTGATGACCTCTTATTTTAGAAGTATACCACTGAGAAAGTCAAAAATGGAAGTATAAGTCATTTAACTTTACTTTATTAGAATTAGACTGTTTGTTTTTCAATTTCAACACTCTTTTTTGATAGGGGCGAAATTAGAAGTAAAAAATATAAGGAAAACTTATTTTCTCCCAATAAATAAATTCGGAATTAAGTTAAGGAGTGACAAATATGAAAATAGGAGCCTCCGTTCGTAAAATTTGCGAAAAATGTCGCTTGATCCGCAGGCGAGGGCGAATTATAGTAATTTGTTCCAATCCAAGACATAAACAAAGACAAGGATAATATTATTTTCACAAAAGAAAGCTTTCCATTTAAATTTAAAGCACCGAATGCACAAATCAAATAAATTTATATTAATATTAAATTCAATTCAATA